CAACCGCTTATTCTAAGGTTTCGAATTAGACCAATGAAATTCTGTCTGCTAGATTTCGAATAAATAAAGTGCTTCTGAATTGATCTCATCTTTTAATAATTTTCATTTTTCTTTGTTGATTAAAAACTTTATCCTTGAATAAAAAAAGGCTTTTTAGACGAATATCACATAGATATCTCAACCTATCATTTTCGATTACGAAAAAGAATTAGCGATTGCATTTCATAATAAGAATTCTATCTTTCTAAATAAAGATAGGTATGAATAAAAAAAAAGATCTCTTTTTGCAATTCTATTCTTTCTATTTTATTTCGTTCCTATTCTCCTTTCTCAAAAAAAAGGGGACGTTATCCAAAGTAAAAGATTTCTTCGTTCTTGATAGTTATTTACTTAATCGGTGGATAGGAACATACTCTAGATCGAAATTGTGGGGGGTACTTCTTAATAATTTCTACCAACTTAAAGCCCGAACTCAAATTCCTTTTCTATAAAGAAATATCCTATTGGATAATTTCCAGAATCTCTATTATTAATCCTTTGTGTATCTTGGTCTTCCTAACCATTCACTCATTTTGTTTGAATCTCCCATTGGGGCAATCGCTATGTTAATAGATGGTAAAAACCCCATAAGTTGATCTTTTGAACCCGCTTCAAGTCATGATGAATAATCAACTAATCTTGGGGTAAACAGTCTCGACTGCTTATGTCTTTACTTTCACTTAATTCTTGTACATAGGAAATGAGATTGAATTCCTTTAACAGCAAATCTTTAAGCCGTTTTATTTCACTCATATAACTATCTGGTTTATTTTATCAACCCCAATGATGAATAAAAAAATATAAAATAGATATTCAGTTCATTTAACTTTCTTGCTAGAAATTAAAAGAAATAGGGGAATTTTTATGTCTCACTGAATCACACGTAGAGATATTGATAATACACATAGAGTTAATGGTATTTCATAACTAATTGATTGAGCAGCAGCCCTTAATCCACCTAAAAAGGAATATTTATTATTTGATCCATATCCCGACATAAGAAGTCCAACGGGAGCAAGGCTTGAAACGGCGATCCATAAAAAAACACCAATACTAAGATCAGCTAGAATAAGTCGATAGCTAAAAGGAATTACTGAATAACTTAGTAAAATGGATATGACCGCTATGGATGGCCCCATACTGAATAAACGAGTATCGCCTCTAGATGGAAGAAGATTCTCTTTGAAAAGTAGTTTTGTACCATCTGCTAGAGCTTGAAGAATTCCTAAAGGCCCAGCGTATTCAGGTCCAATACGTTGTTGTATTCCTGCAGATATTTCTCTTTCTAACCAAACAATTACTAGTACACCTAGTGTGATTCCTAATACAAGAGTCAAAATAGGGACAAGCATCCATATGATCCTATAGACCTCTTTTAAGGATTCCAATCTGGAAAAAGAATTGATAGTTTGTATTTCAGTTGTATCAATTATCATTTCAACGATCAACTTCTCCCATAATGATATCTATGCTACCTAGTATCGTCATAATATCAGCCAATTTCATTCTTTTAACTAACTGAGGAAGAATTTGCAAGTTGATAAAACCCGGTGGTCGAATTTTCCATCTCCAAGGAAAAACACTCCGATCTCCTATCATAAAAATTCCCAATTCGCCTTTTGGTGCTTCAACTCTTACATAAAGTTCTTGTTTCGACAATTCAAAAGTTGGAGAAGGTTTTTTACTAATAAATCGATATTGAAAATCATTCCATTCAGGGTTTTTTATTCTATCAAAGCGTCGGATTTCTAAATTCTCATAGGGTCCCCCTGGAATTCCTTCCAGGGCCTGTTGAATAATTTTTATGGATTCTGTCATTTCACTGATTCGTACTAAATACCGCGCTAATGAATCCCCTTCTTTTTGCCATTGAACCTCCCAATCAAATTCATCGTAACACTCATAACGATCAACTTTACGAAGATCCCATTGTATTCCGGAAGCTCGTAGCATTGATCCTGATAAACCCCAATTTAGTGCTTCTTCTGCGCCAATAATGCCTACGCCTTCAACTCGTTCTAAAAAAATAGGATTCCGTGTACTAAGCTTTTGATATTCAGCAACCCCGGTTAAAAAATAATTGCAAAAATCCAAACATTTATCTATCCAGCCATGAGGTAGATCAGCAGCTACTCCTCCGATACGAAAATAATTATGCATCATGCGCATACCGGTGGAAGCTTCGAATAGGTCATATATCAATTCTCGTTCTCGAAAAATATAGAAGAAAGGAGTCTGTGCCCCAATATCTGCCATAAAAGGGCCAAGCCATAACAAATGGGAAGCGATACGACTCAATTCCAACATAATAGCTCTGATATAGCTAGCCCTTTGAGGTACTTGAATATTACCTAGCTGTTCCGGTCCATTTACAGTTATTGCTTCTGTGAACATAGTAGCTAAATAATCCCAACGCGTTACATAAGGCAAATATTGTATAATTGTTCGATTTTCCGCAATTTTCTCCATCCCTCTATGTAAATAACCCAATATTGGTTCACAGTCAATAACATCTTCACCGTCGAGAGTAACTATCAGTCGAAGAACACCATGCATTGATGGGTGGTGAGGGCCCATATTGACTATCATGAGGTCTTTTCTTGTAGTTGATGCAATCATAAGTTTTTTTTTCTCGAGTTGTTCTTCCATGCGTTTCTGAAAGTAAAAAGAAGTTCATCAAAATGGAAATGAATAAGTTTAAATGGTATCACACTTCAAGTTTTTATTTCTCGAATACCCAACTCACCGATTAATTCTTTATAACGCCCTATATTCTTTTTTGACAAATAAGCCAGCAGCCGTTGACGTTTTCCCAAAATTTTTCGCAAACCTCTCTGAGATGAAGAGTCCTTTTTGTGCAATTCCAAATGTGAAGTAAGTCTCCTTATTTTAGTGGTGGAACTCAATACTTGAAATTCAACAGACCCTCTGTTTTCTTCGTTTTCTTTTTGAGAAATAATTGAAATGAATGAATTTTTGACCATAAAAAATGCCTTTGCTCCCTTTTTTTACAGATATGGATTTTACTGATCAGTAATAATAATGCCATTCATTTTAATTTTTAATGTGGTATATACAATTTATGAACTCCTAAATTTTCTGAAGTAAAATCAATCAATCCAACCAATTTTAAATTGGATTTAGATAGAGGATAGTAAAGGGATTGGTACTTTTTCGCATCGAAGAATTTAGACCGAAAATGAAGCAGGTTCTGTTGATTTCTTTTGCGATCTAATTGAGACAAATTTCGTATTAGCTATTCGAATGAAATGTAAGACATGTAATGTGTGTATTTGGTTGCTTTCATATACTCTATAAGCATATAGTAAGTATATAAGTATATAGTAAGCATATATATAGTTAAAAAGTGTATTATTCACGAATTAAAAATTCGTGGATACATCTCTATCCTTAATATACAAAAATAACTGCCATTATTGGTATCAAACCAAGAACGATTCATACAAGCTAAATCTTCTAATCGATAATTAGGCCAAAGAAAAAGCTTTAATTTAATTAATTTCTTTTTCTTTCTATCCAGATGTTTATTATCAGACGAAACTTGGTTGCTGTTTTTTACATTCTTCTCGTTCCAAAATACTGAATTTCTATCTAAACCATTCCTACTCTTTGAATTGAAACAAATCAGAATTCTCAATTTTCTACGACATCTAAACGATAAAATATTTTCAGGAACAGGCAAATCTAAATGAGCTTTGTGCCTAGTTTCAGTTATTCTTTGATGTGGTGAACTAGCTTCATAAAAATTATTCTTAGAAACATATCTTTGTTCTTGGTATTTTTGATTAGTTTGGTGCTTACTCTTTTGAAATAAGGAAATACCTATGATTTGATACATAATCAATTGTCCATCGTCGTTTCCAGGCAAATGAATGGGGTCTATAATCAATACTCCCTTTTTCATCAATTCTGTAGGAGTTAAACTCTTCTGAATCAACAGTATATCCAAACTCATTTCTCTCTTTTGAATTGAGGATATAATAATTTTTCTTGGATCTATTAGTCTAAGGAGGAGACAATATACCTTGATATTATTGATCATTTTTTGATTCAAAGTATCGTCCCATCTCAATTGAAAAAGCAAATAACGTTTCAGGAATAAATCTAGTTCTACTTCTGTGTTACTTTTGTATTGTTTTTGCTTTTTCCCTTTTTTCATGTCTGATCTTTCATAATTTTCTTCAATGTCTTTTTCTTGTGAAAGAATAGAGCGAAGGTATCTTCGGCTTGTGGATTCTTTTTGTTCTTGATTTCGATGATTTTTAGTCGATGGTATCAAAAAACTTCTTTTTTGCTTTTCATTGATCTTTTTATTTTCATTACTTTTTTTATTTCTATTCAAATTTAAAAGAAGTAATTTACTTGGTATAAACCAAGGTTTCGTTTTATATGTATTATAAAGTAACACAAATTCTGGGAAGAACCAAAGTTCAAGATTCGATATGGGATGCTTTAACATTTTTTCATTCATTCCCATCCAATCAAAAAATACTTTGTGGGAGTTTGTTGGATTGATTTCTGGAATAATAAGATAAAAAAGATCTTTTTTATTAATTATTTGAGAATTATTAGTACCAATCGGAGTATCTTGATTTATATTAATATCGATCGCGATCCAGGTTTCAACATCTACCCTTTGTATAAGAGAAAAATTGATAATTTTCCAATCAAAATATTTTCTATCCGCAGTTTTTTCCATAGGTAGAATATCTACCTTTCCTAGAAAATTATTGATATAAATACTCTTCAGCATATCAAAAAGGGTGTCTTTATGTGTGTTATAAGAAATCTCTTGATTCTTATTTCCTTGAAACGGAAATCTAGAAAAAAAGCATTCTGTTTTATTTTCATAATCATAATTTAAAAATTTATATGATAAAAGATCATATATATGGTATTTTTGAAAATTATCTTTTTTATTCGATTTATTCACTAATGAATAGACTTCAATTTTTTGTTGTTTTTTGGAATCAATTAATTCGTTTTTTTCATATGAATGCCGTTTGCTTAAATTTTCCTTTTTCGTCATACGACAGTGGCGAACTCTATTTCGCCACTTTTCTGATATTAATCTAGACCATCTCATCTGAGATAAATCGTAGTGATTACAGCCTTTCAACCATCCTTTCCATTGATTCATTTTATAACTCGAAACTCCTAATTTCGAATGAAACATCTCTTCTATTTCACAAGAATCCTTTATTTCAGGCTTAAGAAAAAAACGGATTCCTTGATATTGAAGAATAGATCTTAATTTAGACGAGTTATTAACTTGGATTTTTAATAATTTGTAAAATACATATGCTTGTGACATGTAGGATAAGTCATAAAAAAAATGTGAATTTTTTTTACTAATACTATCAAGTGGGTTTTTTATAGTTGATAGAAACGGAATTGGATTCTTATTTTTTTCATTAATGTTTTCTTGCTTTCTTTCATTATTGTAAATGAATTTATCAATAATTTTTTTTTTTGATGTAAGAAAAAGTTCTATATTCATTCTGGGAATATTAATGATAGATAAAAACATATATGTGTATATTCTTTCAATCAAGAAGTTAAAAAGGGGGGATAATTTAGAGATTAATCGATCATTTCTTCTTTTTAATATTTTCCATTTTGCTAATCTTTTAGCATTATAACTTATTTTGTTAGGACTAATATTATTTATATTTATTCTTGTAGTGACTTTTTTCTTTTCTTTTCTAATTCTTTCTGTTTGATTTCGAATTTGACTTGTTCTATCAGTCAGATCCTTCATCTTTTTTTCTGTCAATGAAGAATTTGACCAATTGGTAGATCCAATTTTACTAACGGGTTTGTTAATTTTTTGATTGCTGATTATGGAATCTTTTTCGCCTTTATTTTCACTCGATTCATATACTTCTCTTAATTGAAATAATAGAATTGGATTTACTTTTAAAAGTTTTTTTATTTTTTTTTTTATAAAACTGACACTTTTGATAATCCATTTTTTTGTTTCTTTTGAAACTTTTCGAAGTGATTTTGTTTTTCCTTTGAAAACTATTCGAACTAGAAAATGCTTATTTTTTAATTTTCCAATTTGTTTTTTGAATTCCTTGAAAATTGGTTTAAAAAAGGAAGGCCGCTTTCGGGGTGAACCAAAAGGAAATTCAGCCTCTATTCCCCAAACTGTTAAAAAACAAAAATCATCTTTTTCTTTTTTCGTTTTCATTAAATTGTTCTGAGAGTATCGTAGTTTCGATTTGTGCCAAGGTTTTAGACAGAAAGGAAATAATATTTTTATCTGAATACCGTCTATCAACCAATTTTTCGGAAATTCTGTTTCTGATAATGGAACACCATTATAAGTACATTTAACATATATCTCTCTATTCCAGTCCTGTAAATCCTCAGACCATTCAGGAAGTTGCAAAAGGAATATACGTCCAATATTTTTCGCGATTATCAATAAAGGAAATAGAATATATTTTCTAAAAATGGATTGAGTTACTAACATGCAACCTCTTATTACTTGCGTAAATAGTATGGCATCCCAGGCCTCTGCTATCTCTATTCGTGCTTTCTCCTTTCTTTTGTTCTCCTCGTTTTTTTCTTTTCTTTTTGTTTGCTCTTTTGTATACTCTACAATTTTGAATACTTTCCTTTTTCCTACCCAATTTTTAAAAATTTGTTTAATAAACCCGGAGATATCAAAAGAAAAAAGAGGGGATTTTTTCATTCTGTTCAAAAAAAGAGGGTCATGCACGTTTGCTTGAAACAATTTCCAAATTACTATTTTACGCCTTTGAGCCCGCATAGAACCTTTGATTATACCTCGTCGGAAATCTGATTGTTGTGAATATCGCATCAAAGCTACTTGGTCTGTTTGATCGGGTGTATTAATATCCTTATTAGTATTAGGATCAGTTTCTTGCTTGTTACCAGTAAAAATTACTACACGTTTCGCTTTTCTTGAGCGAATTTGATGATCTACTGGAACGTCTTCTTGATGTTCTCCTGATTGTTGTTCCAAATCCGTGATTAATTTGTATGTGCATCGAGGGACTTTTTTAATGATTTCTTTTATTTTAATTGATTTTCTACGAATTTTTTGATGATTAGCATCCTTATTTACAAAATTAAAATAGTTCAAATATTTTGTTTTTTTTTCTGAATCTATTTTACTGATGAAAGTTAAGAAATCAACAATTTCTGTTGATAATGATTTTTTAGCAAATCTATTCATTTTCTGTTCAACTTCTAGGGAAGAAGTATCGAGAAGAAGTATACCGTGAATTCGGTTTATCCCAAATTGATTTAATAAATTGTCTATCGAAGTTTTTTTTAGAATTGAGGGTAAAGGACTTTTGTGAATTGTTCTCCGATATGATCCGTTCAAAAAGGGATCATACCCTTTGGATAAGTATTCTTTTGTAGACTCATCGTTACACAATCGAGTCCTTGTTTCGAGTATAT